CTTTCATACCCAAAATTGGATAATTAGGAGGATCCTATCCTACGAAGGTAAGGCCTTTCACTTCAAAAAGGGGTTAGAGTAGGGAAATGTGGTGATTCATATTTTTTGTGTGTACTCAAAAGTTTCATGTTCAAATTGAGGGTAACAATTATCGGATCCTTTGAATTGTGAATTGTTCGAATTTCTTATTTTTTAAATTAAAAATTAAAGGAATTTTTCATTTTCTAGGATAGTATTAAAGATCTTATCGAAAACTTACGGCAGCTTGCCAAACAAAGGCTAAGAGAAAAAAAAACAAAGGTATGACTGGCATAACATCTACAATTGGATTCAAAAAAGCATAGACCTCTGGCAATTTTGCGAAGAAAAAACTACTCGAATAAAGGGCAGAATTAATACAGATAAAATTAAAGATATTAAGCATAATAAACTTTTTTTTGTTCTTGGAGATAATTGTATTTTGGTTGACTTATTGATAGTTAAGTAAAAATGAAAAGAGAAAGGTAGAAAAAATCTTTCCTTTTCTTTGAGTTTACCCAACCAAAAATCCTGCAATTCTCAAAGGCGAATAGAAGAAATTTGACTTTCAATACAATATCTTAATTGAATTCTACGTAATGAGCAATAAATTAAAAATAATTCTATATCTATCCGTGTCAAAATCCTAACAACAATCTAATTCTTTCTAAAAATTAAATATTTGGACTAGAATTGACGACAAACCAATACCACTATTATTCTTTATTAGCGTTAAATCAAAATTTAAATGGGGCGTGGCCAAGTGGTAAGGCAACGGGTTTTGGTCCCGCTATTCGGAGGTTCGAATCCTTCCGTCCCAGAGCATATTCATTCTATCAGAATACATATATATATATTTTTTTTTAATAAATTAAACTTAATCGAGTTCAACAAATGACACAGTGATGTAATTCAATTTATTTGTTGTAATCCAGTTAAGAGAGAAACAAAGGTTTGAATTCAAAAAAGGGGTTAGACGGACTTTTGATCATATGTTTCTTCTCTTCATATTGAAATAAATTTGTTCCTTAGAAAAACCTTATGCGAAAGAAGCCATATTTCCTATTCCTTAAATAAATAATAAATGGAGTCATTAAATTATTAATTCTCTGCAGATCTCTGAATTTTGAAACAAGATAAAGTTTTTTGTACTATGACTAAATTGAGTCAAGGAAATTAAGTTTCTTAAGACTTGGTTAGGATAAAAAAGGAGTAAGGACTTAATCTATATTTGTTATTTGTTTTGCTCTTATAAATAATTTTATATTTATGGAAAGATTCCAACAGGTTAATTCATACATTTTTTTATTTTATTTGAAATTCAGAAATCCTTCTATAATCTTCCCCAAAAGTAAAATAAAAAAACGTCTAAAAAAAAGGAAATCCATAGCCTATATAAGTATTGTTATCATCCTTTTTTTCTATTTTTTTTTCAAAACAAAAAAAATAAATATAGGGATTCGTTTATAATTTTGATAAAACTTCTTCAGAAAAGAAAAAACATACATTACTATGTACCGACTGAACCAATGACTATTCATGATTCTGTAATGGACTCAATTCTATACCGGCTCAAAATTAGATAAATGTTATGGTAAAACTTCGTTTAAAACGATGTGGTAGAAAGCAACGTGCGACTTGAAGGACACGATCCGTTGTGGATTCTTGCATCCACCATTTTATATCAAAATGAAGGTGCTCTTGGCTCGACATCACTTGTTCTGCTAAACTACCCTTTGGGTTGTAGCCTAAATAATATAGGATGGAGCTCGAGTATAAAGTATTGACTTATTTCTTAGGGCAAGGATCTATGGTTAATATCAATCTATAAAATAGAAGAACTTCGTAAGTATATTTTTGATATAGAAATGAAAGGTTCCAATCCAAAAGAAAAAATTCTTGGAATTAAGAAAACGCTTTCAATACAAAAAAAAAGTGTATCACAGGGAATCAAATGTTTGGCTGATTCTTTGAAAAAGGTCCCAAAAAAGGGTATGTTGCTGCCATTTTGAAAGGATTCAAAATTACCGAAGTCATGTCTAAACCCAATGATTAAAAATAAGGATAAAGGATACCAGAACAAGAAAACACCCCTTTCAATTGTATCAATAACTGCCCGAGAATGAGGAATTCAAATAAAAAATAAAAATTTTAGTAAAAAGAAAGGGATTTAAAGACCACTCAATAAAAGAAATCTTAAAAATATTTTTTTTTTATCTTTTTGAGAATTATCCAACTTGAGTTATGAGTACAAATGGTTTTTCCCTTTCAGAAAGGAAGGAGAAAGGTGGAAGGGGACTTAAATCATAGTCTAATTACACCCATTTGCCATTGGAATTCTATATTCTATACATAAATAACATAAATAGAGCCTCAAATCATTTTTATCGAGCCGTACGAAGAAAAAACTTCCTATACGTTTCTGGGGGGGGTATTGTTCATCTACATCTATCCCAATGAGCCGTCTATCGAATTGTTGCAA